ATTGAATGCACCTCTATAGCCCCGTATTTAGTAATTCCTGAACTTTTTCTTCGGTATTGGCGATCGTCGAAATAAACAACAATACTATTTCTACGTAAAATACCATTTATAGGTATTTCAATTGAGATAGCGGAGTGGTGCATTAGTTCTTTTTCTCGTTCTTGAATCGATCGGAAGGGGATAATGAATCTATTTCTTCGCCTCTTTGCCAATAAATCAGAATTCTCGTGGAGAATAGCGGGATACATAAGATTACAATGACCAGTACATATGATTCGCTTAAGTCTTGAATAATCAGGAATGCCCCTTTCCTTTTTATCCGAAAGATCTGAACTAAATAATTTGTGTTTAACTTGATCATTTGAAGGGCTAGAAATATATCTTCTTTCGACAGAAAGAGAATGAACGCTCATTTGATCTTGATCCTTGTGTAGCGAAAAAGGGACTATACTGAATCGGCGCGAACCTCCTGATAATATCCATAAATGGCTTGTTTTTGGTAAGAGATGAATATTACTATATATAAATTCAGGTGCATGGTACACATCGGTACTCCAGTGCATTTCTCCTTCTGAATCGGAATAAATATGTTTTCGAAACCTCTCTTTCAAATTCAAAGTGTATGTTCCCGCGCGAATTTCGGCAATCACTTGTTCTGATTCTACATATTGATCATTTTGAACTAAAATAAAACTTTTTGGTGGAATAATCACCTTATGTAGAATATCTTGACTATCAATAGTTACATACAAGTCTATATAACATAGAAAAGCAGGATGCCCGTGGCGTGTACGTGTGGGATGAACCAAATCTTCATTAAATTGAATTTTTCCATTAGAGGGGGCTCGTACTTGTTCCGCAGTACCCCCTGTAAATACTCCACCGGTATGAAACGTTCTTAATGTTAGTTGAGTACCCGGTTCCCCAATGGATTGACCCGCAATAATACCTACAGCTTCTCCCAATTCTACCAGGTCGCCATGAGTAGGACTCCGACCATAACAAAATCGACAGATCCAAGACGTACTCCTACAAGTAAAAGGAGTTCGAATAGATATTGGTTTTGTTCGAAAGGCTGTGAATCGATTCACAAGTCCAATCCCAATATCTTGATTTCGAATGGCAATGCATCGTGGACCCATATATATATTGTCTGCTAATACACGACCCATTAATGTTTGGATAAAAATTCTTTCCGGCATGATACCATTTTGAGGACTCACAGAGATTCCTCGGGTGGTGCCACAATCTGTTCTACGTACAACAATGTGTTGAACTACTTCAACAAGTCTGCGCGTAAGATATCCAGCATCTGATGTTCGTACAGCAGTATCCACAACCCCTTTTCGGGCTCCATAGCAAGAAATGATATATTCTGTTAAAGACAGTCCTTCGCGTAAATTGCTTTGAATGGGCAAATCGATCATTTGTCCTTGTGGATCTGACATTAATCCTCTCATACCTACTAATTGGTGTACTTGAGATGCATTTCCCCTAGCTCCCGAAAAAGACATTATATGGACTGGATTAAAGGGTTCCGTCATCCTAAAGTTAGGATTCATCTCTTGTCGCAAATATTCACTTGTAGCATACCATATCTCAATAGATTGGCGTAATTTTTCTACCGCGTGCACATTTCCATAATGATAGTGTTTTTCCAAAATCAAACTTTGTTGTTCAGCATCTTGGACTAGCCATCCCTTAGAAGGTATTGTTAAAAGATCATCAATTCCTAATGAAATGGATGTAGCCGTGGCTTGCTGGAAACCCAGAGTCTTTACTTGATCCAGGATGTGGGATGTATATGCCATTCCAAAGTGATCTATTAATCTGCTAATAAGACGTTTAATGGCAGTTCCATCTATCGCTTTATTGTGAAAGACCAAATTAACCCGTTCAACCATAAGCACCTCTCTATTCCGATTAGTAGGATTCGACAATGGATTTGAGTTAATGATTGGAAAACTTCCTTTTCTCGATCTTGATTTGTCAGGAACTATGGTCCTAATTGAACCGAAGAGATGTGAATTCACCCCGGTACATAGAATTACTTCGCTTTAATCCCTTAGTATTAGATTACATCTGAGTAGGCTTGGCAAAACCCTTGTATAGCTTCTTCGATTTCTCGATAAAGAGAAATATGACCAACAGTGGTTCGAATGTATATACAAAGAAGTTCTTTTTTTATACTTCTTACTATTAGATATTGTCCATAAATTTCATGATAGGTACCCAAGGATTCGTAGTGAACTTCAATGGGAGCTTCCCTTGAAGCAATAGCGCGTTGATCTAATTGCCACCGGAGCCACAAAGGACTATCTAAATGGATTCTTTTCTGCCAATAAGCTCCAATTGCATCATAGGAATTACAAAAAAAGGGTTCTTTCGTATACTGATCATTATTATCATCAATTCTTTCATTCTTCGAATTTTTGCGATTACATGGATTATACCTATTTGCATAAATACCTCGGCGATTCCCACTTGTTAATACATATAA